GCTAGCGTAGCTTAATATAAAGCATAGCACTGAAGATGCTAAGACGAGTCCTAAGAAACTCCGCATGCACAAAGGCATGGTCCCGACCTTACTATCAGCTCTAACTCAACTTACACATGCAAGTCTCCGCAACCCAGTGAATATGCCCTCAATCCCCCGCCCGGGGACGAGGAGCGGGCATCAGGCACAAACATTAGCCCAAGACGCCTAGCCAAGCCACACCCCCAAGGGAATTCAGCAGTGATAGACATTAAGCCATAAGTGAAAACTTGACTCAGTTAGTGTTAAGAGGGCCGGTAAAACTCGTGCCAGCCACCGCGGTTAGACGAGAGGCCCCAGTTGATATTACAACGGCGTAAAGGGTGGTTAAGGACAGACAAAAATAAAGTCAAATGGCCCCTTGGCCGTCATACGCTTCTAGGTGTCCGAAGCCCTAACACGAAAGTATCTTTAATAAATTTACCTGACCCCACGAAAGCTGGGAAACAAACTGGGATTAGATACCCCACTATGCCCAGCCGTAAACCTAGGCATCCACCTACAATCAGATGCCCGCCAGGGTACTACGAGCATTAGCTTGAAACCCGAAGGACCTGACGGTGTCTCAGACCCCCCTAGAGGAGCCTGTTCTAGAACCGATAACCCCCGTCTAACCTCACCACTTCTGGTCACCCCAGCCTATATACCGCCGTCGTCAGCTTACCCTGTGAAGGTAATAAAAGTAAGCAAAATGGGCACAGCCCAATACGTCAGGTCGAGGTGTAGCGCATGGAGTGGGAAGAAATGGGCTACATTTTCTAGTATAGAATATAACAGATACGCGCCATGAAACTAGTGCTTGAAGGAGGATTTAGTAGTAAAAAGGAAATAGAGTGTCCCTTTGAACCCGGCTCTGAGACGCGTACACACCGCCCGTCACTCTCCCCGGTCAAAACGCACCAAAAATACCTAATGTAATAGCATCGACAAGGGGAGACAAGTCGTAACACGGTAAGTGTACCGGAAGGTGCACTTGGATTAAACCCAGGGCGTGGCTGAGCTAGTCAAGCATCTCACTTACACCGAGAAGACATCCATGCAAATTGGGTCACCCTGAGCCAAACAGCTAGCTTAACCACTTAATAACCAAACAATATAAATAAAACAGAATAAGACCTACACCAAAAACTAAACCATTCTTTTACCTGAGTATGGGAGACAGAAAAGGTTCTACAAAGCAATAGAAATAGTACCGCAAGGGAAAGCTGAAAGAGAAATGAAACAACCCATATAAGCACTAAAAAGCAAAGATTAAAACTCGTACCTTTCGCATCATGATTTAGCCAGTACATTCAAGCAAAGAGACCTTTAGTTTGAAACCCCGAAACCAGGTGAGCTACCCCGAGACAGCCTATTAAGGGCCAACCCGTCTCTGTGGCAAAAGAGTGGGAAGAGCTCCGGGTAGAAGTGATAGACCTACCGAACCTGGTGATAGCTGGTTGCCCAAGAAATGAATAGAAGTTCAGCCTCGTATTCCCCAAATCAAACACCCAAATAAGACCACAAGAGAAATACACGAGAGTTAGTTAAAGGGGGTACAGCCCCTTTAACAAAGGACACAACCTTTCCAGGAGGATAAAGATCATAATATATAAAACATACTGTTCTAGTGGGCCTAAAAGCAGCCATCTAAACAGAAAGCGTTAAAGCTCAGACAGAAAAAAGTTTATTATTCCGATAAAAAATCTTACTCCCCTAAATATTATTAGGCCAACCCATGCCTACATGGAAGAGATTATGCTAAAATGAGTAACAAGAAGGCCCGCCCTTCTCCTAGCACAAGTGTAAGCCAAACCGGACTAACCATTGGCAACTAACGAACTCAGCCCAAGAGAGCAGTGTGAATTACAAAAAAATCAAGAAAAACCCACAACTGAACTATCGTTACCCCCACACTGGAGTGCTATCAAAGGAAAGACTAAAAGAAAAGGAAGGAACTCGGCAAACGCAAGCCTCGCCTGTTTACCAAAAACATCGCCTCCTGCAACACAACCAAGTATAGGAGGTCCAGCCTGCCCAGTGACTACAAGTTCAACGGCCGCGGTATTTTAACCGTGCAAAGGTAGCGCAATCACTTGTCTTTTAAATAAAGACCTGTATGAATGGCTAAACGAGGGCTTAACTGTCTCCCCTTTCAAGTCAGTGAAATTGATCTACCCGTGCAGAAGCGGGTATAATAATACAAGACGAGAAGACCCTTTGGAGCTTAAGGTACAAAACTCAACCATGCTAAGAAACTCAATAAAAAGTAAAAACTTTATGGACATGAAATTTTACCTTCGGTTGGGGCGACCACGGAGGAAAGAAAAGCCTCCAAATGGACTGGGAAAACCTCCTAAAGCTAAGAGAGACATCTCTAAGCCACAGAACATCTGACCAAGCACGATCCGGCCAATATAGGCCGATTAATGAACCAAGTTACCCTAGGGATAACAGCGCAATCCTCTCCCAGAGTCCATATCGACGAGGGGGTTTACGACCTCGATGTTGGATCAGGACATCCTAATGGTGCAGCCGCTATTAAGGGTTCGTTTGTTCAACGATTAAAGTCCTACGTGATCTGAGTTCAGACCGGAGCAATCCAGGTCAGTTTCTATCTGTAACGCCACTTTTCCTAGTACGAAAGGATCGGAAAAGAGGGGCCCATACTTAAAGCACGCCCCACCCCAATTTATGCAAACAAATAAATAAAATAAAGGGAGGGCCAAAACCCCAGCTGGCCAAAATAAGGACATACTGGGGTGGCAGAGCATGGTAAATTGCGAAAGGCCTAAGCCCTTTTAACCAGAGGTTCAAATCCTCTTCCCAGTTTATGCTAAACACCCTAACTACCCACTTAATTAACCCCCTAGCCTACATTGTACCAGTACTTCTAGCAGTGGCCTTCCTAACACTCCTTGAACGAAAAGTGCTGGGGTATATACAACTACGAAAAGGACCTAACGTAGTAGGCCCCTACGGGCTACTGCAACCCATTGCCGACGGCCTAAAACTCTTTACTAAAGAACCCGTCCGCCCGTCTACATCATCCCCATTTCTATTTTTAGCCGCCCCAGTCCTTGCACTAACCCTGGCCCTAACCCTATGAGCACCAATACCACTACCCCACCCAGTAACTGACCTCAACCTAGGAATCCTATTCATATTAGCCCTCTCAAGCCTTATAGTATATTCAATTTTAGGATCAGGCTGAGCATCAAATTCAAAATACGCACTAATTGGGGCCTTACGGGCCGTGGCTCAAACAATTTCATATGAAGTCAGCCTAGGGCTTATTCTACTGTCCGTGATTATCTTTTCAGGCGGGTATACACTACAAACATTTAACACTACCCAAGAGGGTGTTTGACTGCTCATCCCCGCCTGACCTTTAGCCGCAATATGATACATCTCAACACTAGCAGAAACAAACCGAGCACCTTTTGACTTAACAGAAGGAGAATCAGAACTAGTATCCGGCTTCAACGTAGAGTATGCCGGAGGGCCCTTTGCACTATTTTTCCTCGCCGAATACGCCAATATTCTTCTAATAAACACCCTGTCAGCTGTCCTATTTCTAGGGGCCTCACACACCCCAAGCATTCCAGAACTCACCACAATCAACCTTATAACCAAGGCTGCATTACTGTCTATTATATTTTTATGGGTACGAGCCTCATACCCACGATTCCGATATGATCAACTAATACATCTAGTATGAAAAAACTTCCTCCCCCTCACACTCGCCTTCGTACTATGACACACCGCCCTACCAATCGCACTAGCAGGACTTCCCCCCCAACTATAACCAAGGAACTGTGCCTGAACACCCAAGGACCACTTTGATAGAGTGAATTATAGGGGTTAAAATCCCCTCAGCTCCTAGAAAGAAGGGAATTGAACCCATACTCAAGAGATCAAAACTCTAGGTGCTTCCTTTACACCACTTTCTAAGGCGGGGTCAGCCAATTAAGCTTTCGGGCCCATACCCCGAACATGACGGTTAAAATCCCTCCTCCGCCAATGAACCCATACGTACTTACAGTCCTACTATCTAGCCTAGGACTAGGGACCACCCTAACCTTCGCTAGCTCTCACTGGCTCCTAGCTTGAATGGGCCTGGAAATTAATACGCTAGCAATTACCCCCCTAATGGCACAACACCACCACCCTCGGGCAGTAGAAGCAACCACAAAATATTTCCTTACCCAAGCCACCGCAGCAGCAATAATCCTGTTTGCAAGCACAACAAATGCCTGAATAACCGGAGAATGAGGCATCAACAACCTATCAAACCCCCTCGCCAGCACAATATTTACAGCGGCCTTAGCACTCAAAATTGGACTCGCACCAATACATTTCTGAATACCAGAAGTGTTACAGGGATTAGACCTATCAACAGGACTCATCTTATCTACCTGGCAAAAACTCGCCCCATTCGCACTCATTATTCAAACATCACAAGCTATCGACGCATCACTACTAACACTACTAGGAATCACATCCACACTAATTGGAGGATGAGGAGGGTTAAACCAAACCCAGCTACGAAAAATTCTAGCCTACTCTTCAATCGCACATATGGGGTGAATAATTATTGTAATCCAGTACGCCCCCCAACTCACCTTAATTGCACTAGGAACATACATCATCATAACCTCCGCAGCATTCCTGACCCTAAAAATAATATTAACGACCAAAATTAATACACTAGCAACAACCTGATCAAAAAACCCAACCCTGGCATCAACAACTGCCCTCGTCCTACTCTCATTAGGAGGCCTCCCCCCACTCACAGGGTTCATACCGAAATGGCTAATTTTGCAGGAACTAACAAAACAAGACCTCCCCCTCATCGCCACAATCATGGCCCTGGCCGCCCTAATCAGCTTATACTTTTATTTACGTCTATGTTATGCAATAACACTAACCATCTCCCCCAGCACAACCAACTCAGCCACCCCCTGACGAACTCAAACAACCCAAACCTCTTTATTTTTAGCCCTCTTCACCACAGCAGCCTTAGGACTACTGCCGACAACCCCAGCTATCCTAATACTAGTCACCTAGGGACTTAGGATAATATTATAGACCAAGAGCCTTCAAAGCTCTAAGTAGGAGTGAAAGTCTTCTAGTCCCTGACTAAGGCCTACAAGAAATTAACTCGCATCTCCTGACTGCAAACCAGGCACTTTTATTAAGCTAAGGCCTTACTAGATGGGAAGGCCTCGATCCTACAAACTCTTAGTTAACAGCTAAGCGCTCAAGCCAGCGAGCATCCACCTACTTTCCCCGCCGCCTAGCTGTCAAGGCGGGGAAAGCCCCGGCAGAGTATTAATCTACGTCTTAGGATTTGCAATCCGATGTGTTCTTCACCACGGGGCTGATAGGAAGAGGACTTAAACCTCTGTCTTCGGGGCTACAACCCACCGCCTAAACGCTCGGCTACCCTACCTGTGGCAATCACGCGCTGATTCTTCTCTACCAACCACAAAGACATTGGTACCCTTTATCTCGTATTTGGTGCCTGAGCCGGAATAGTGGGGACCGCCTTAAGCCTTCTCATTCGAGCTGAACTTAGCCAACCTGGATCCCTCCTAGGTGACGACCAAATTTATAATGTTATCGTTACCGCCCACGCCTTCGTAATAATTTTCTTTATAGTAATACCTATCCTTATCGGGGGATTTGGAAACTGACTTGTCCCATTAATAATTGGTGCCCCCGATATAGCATTCCCGCGAATAAATAATATAAGCTTCTGACTACTGCCCCCATCATTCCTGCTGCTACTAGCTTCTTCTGGTGTCGAGGCTGGGGCTGGAACAGGGTGAACAGTATACCCGCCTCTTGCAGGTAATCTGGCCCACGCAGGGGCATCAGTAGACTTAACAATTTTTTCACTCCACCTAGCGGGTATTTCATCAATCCTGGGGGCAATTAATTTCATCACCACAATCATTAACATGAAACCCCCAGCCATCTCCCAGTATCAAACACCCCTGTTCGTGTGGTCCGTACTTGTAACCGCTGTCCTCCTTCTCTTATCGCTGCCCGTTTTAGCTGCTGGAATCACAATACTACTGACAGATCGAAATCTTAATACCACATTTTTTGACCCGGCAGGAGGAGGAGACCCAATCCTTTATCAACACCTATTCTGATTCTTTGGACACCCAGAAGTCTACATTCTTATTCTTCCGGGGTTTGGAATTATCTCTCATGTTGTAGCCTACTATTCAGGTAAAAAAGAACCGTTTGGTTATATAGGCATAGTCTGGGCAATAATGGCCATCGGCCTTCTCGGGTTTATTGTGTGAGCCCACCATATGTTTACCGTCGGAATAGACGTAGACACCCGTGCATACTTCACATCCGCAACAATAATTATTGCAATCCCAACAGGTGTAAAAGTATTCAGCTGATTAGCCACACTTCACGGAGGATCAATTAAATGAGAAACACCAATACTATGGGCCCTGGGGTTTATTTTCCTATTTACAGTGGGCGGACTTACAGGAATTGTACTATCCAACTCATCACTAGACATTGTTCTTCACGACACCTACTATGTAGTAGCCCACTTCCACTACGTATTATCGATAGGCGCTGTATTTGCCATTATAGCAGCCTTCGTGCACTGATTTCCCCTATTAACCGGGTACACCCTCCACAGCGCATGAACAAAAATCCACTTTGCAATTATGTTTATTGGGGTCAACCTAACATTCTTCCCACAACACTTTCTAGGCCTAGCAGGCATGCCCCGACGATACTCTGACTACCCGGACGCCTACGCCTTATGAAATACAGTATCATCCATCGGGTCATTAATTTCTTTAGTGGCGGTTATTATATTCCTATTTATTTTATGAGAAGCCTTCGCCGCTAAACGGGAAGTACTATCTGTAGAACTAACAATAACAAACGTAGAGTGACTCCACGGCTGCCCTCCTCCTTACCACACATACGAAGAGCCAGCATTTGTTCAAACTCAATTAAACTAACGAGAAAGGGAGGAATTGAACCCCCATATGCTGGTTTCAAGCCAGCCACATGACCACTCTGTCACTTCCTTCTTAAGATATTAGTAAAATATAAATTACACCACCTTGTCAAGGTGAAATTGTAGGTTAAATCCCCGCATATCTTAGACCTGAGGCTTAATGGCACACCCAACACAACTAGGATTTCAAGACGCGGCATCACCCGTTATAGAAGAACTTCTTCACTTCCACGATCACGCATTAATAATCATGTTCCTAATTAGCACCTTAGTATTATATATTATTATTGCAATGGTATCAACCAAACTTACTAACAAGTATATCTTAGACTCCCAAGAAATCGAAATCGTATGAACTATTTTACCAGCCGTCATTTTAGTACTTATTGCCCTGCCTTCTTTACGCATTCTATACCTCATGGACGAAATCAACGACCCCCACTTAACAATTAAAGCAATAGGACATCAATGATACTGAAGCTATGAATATACAGATTATGAAAGTCTAGGATTTGACTCTTATATGATCCCAACCCAAGACCTTGCCCCAGGTCAATTTCGACTCCTAGAAACAGACCACCGGATGGTCGTCCCGATAGAGTCCCCAATCCGTATTTTAGTATCCGCTGAAGACGTACTACATTCTTGAGCTGTTCCATCCCTGGGCGTAAAAATAGATGCAGTCCCAGGCCGGCTTAATCAAGCCGCCTTCATTGCCTCGCGCCCAGGACTATTCTACGGACAATGCTCTGAGATCTGCGGGGCTAATCACAGCTTCATACCAATTGTGGTTGAAGCAGTACCACTAGAACACTTCGAAAACTGATCCTCATTAATACTAGAAGACGCCTCGCTAAGAAGCTAAATATTGGACAAAGCGTTGGCCTTTTAAGCCAAAGATTGGTGATTCCCGACCACCCTTAGTGAAATGCCACAATTAAACCCCGGCCCCTGATTCGCAATCCTAGTATTCTCCTGACTACTTTTCTTAGCTGTTATCCCAACTAAAATCTTAAATCATATCTCACCAAATAAACCAACCCCAACAAGTGCTGAAAAACACAAAACTGGGCCCTGATACTGACCATGATAGTGAGCTTCTTCGACCAATTTGCAAGCCCAACATATCTAGGAATTCCACTAATTGCCATCGCAATTGCACTCCCCTGAGTACTCTATCCAACCCCCTCATCTCGATGGGTTAATAATCGGCTCATCACAGTCCAAGGGTGGTTTATTAATCGGTTTACCAACCAACTAATATTACCACTAAATATGGGAGGACATAAATGAGCATTATTATTAACCTCATTAATAATTTTCTTAATCACAATCAATATACTTGGCCTACTGCCCTATACCTTCACCCCCACAACACAATTATCCCTCAATATGGGGTTTGCCGTGCCCCTGTGGCTTGCCACAGTAATTATTGGAATACGAAACCAACCAACAGTTGCCTTAGGACACTTTTTACCAGAAGGAACACCCATCCCACTAATTCCCGTACTAATTATTATCGAAACAATTAGCCTATTTATCCGCCCATTAGCCCTGGGAGTTCGACTCACAGCTAACCTGACCGCGGGCCATCTCCTAATTCAACTTATTGCCACAGCTGTATTTGTTCTAATACCAATAATGCCAACAGTAGCAATCCTGACCGCTGCTGTACTCCTTATGTTAACACTACTAGAAGTTGCAGTCGCAATAATTCAAGCTTATGTGTTCGTACTTCTTTTAAGCCTATACCTTCAAGAAAACGTTTAATGGCCCACCAAGCACATGCCTATCACATAGTTGACCCAAGCCCCTGGCCGCTAACCGGAGCTATCGCTGCTCTACTAATAACGTCCGGCCTAGCAACCTGATTTCACTTCCACTCAACAATACTAATAACCTTAGGACTAATTCTTACACTACTCACCATATACCAATGATGACGTGATATTATCCGAGAAGGGACCTTTCAAGGCCACCACACCCCCCCAGTACAAAAAGGGCTGCGATATGGAATAATTCTATTTATTACCTCAGAAGTGTTCTTCTTCTTAGGATTCTTCTGAGCCTTCTACCACTCAAGCCTAGCGCCCACCCCCGAATTAGGAGGATGCTGACCCCCAACAGGAATTTCCCCACTAGACCCATTTGAAGTCCCACTCCTCAATACAGCCGTACTACTAGCATCGGGGGTTACAGTAACATGGGCCCACCACAGCATCATAGAGGGAGAACGAAAACAAGCTATTCAATCCTTAGCACTAACCATTTTACTAGGATTTTATTTTACCGCACTACAAGCCATAGAATATTACGAAGCCCCATTCACAATCGCAGACGGAGTCTATGGTTCAACATTCTTTGTGGCAACAGGATTCCATGGCCTACACGTTATTATTGGGTCAACCTTCCTCGCAGTGTGCCTCCTACGCCAAATCCAATACCACTTTACATCTGAACACCATTTCGGCTTTGAAGCCGCTGCCTGATACTGACACTTTGTTGACGTAGTATGACTATTCCTCTACGTGTCTATCTATTGATGAGGCTCATAATCTCTCTAGTATTAAAGTTAGTACAAGTGACTTCCAATCACACAGTCTTGGTTAAATCCCAAGGAAAGATAATGAACTTAATTATAACTATCTTAATTATTACAACAGCCCTATCCTTGGTCCTAGCGATTGTATCTTTTTGACTCCCGCAAATAAACCCCGACGCAGAAAAATTATCCCCATATGAGTGCGGATTTGACCCTCTAGGCTCCGCCCGCCTACCATTTTCCCTACGCTTCTTTCTAGTGGCAATTCTGTTTCTTCTCTTTGACCTAGAAATTGCCCTCCTCCTCCCACTACCCTGAGGAGATCAACTTCATAACCCCACCGAAACACTCTTCTGGGCCACAATAGTCCTAATTTTATTAACCCTAGGACTAATCTACGAATGAGCCCAAGGCGGCTTAGAATGAGCAGAATAAGGGGTTAGTCCAAAACAAGACCTCTGATTTCGACTCAGAAAATCGTGGTTTAACTCCACGACCCCTTTATGACACCCGTACACTTTAGCTTTAGCTCAGCATTCATTTTAGGTTTAATAGGATTAGCATTCCACCGAGCCCACTTACTATCCGCGCTGCTATGTTTAGAAGGAATAATATTATCCCTATTTATGGCACTAGCCCTATGAACATTGCAATTTGAATCAACAGCATCCTCAACGGCTCCCATATTATTACTGGCCTTCTCTGCCTGCGAGGCAAGCACCGGCCTAGCACTTCTAATCGCTACTGCCCGCACTCACGGGACTGACCGACTACAAAATCTAAATCTTCTACAATGTTAAAAGTATTAATTCCTACAATCATGCTATTCCCAACAATTTGACTAACCTCCCCAAAATGACTATGAACAACCACGACCGCACACAGCCTCCTAATTGCTTCCATTAGCCTAACATGACTAAAATGAACCTCAGAAGCCGGATGGGCCTCCTCTAATATGTACCTCGCCACAGACCCACTATCAACCCCCCTTTTAGTACTAACATGCTGACTACTTCCCCTTATAATTTTAGCCAGCCAAAACCACACTAATTCTGAGCCAATTAGCCGACAACGCTCTTATATTATACTTCTCGCCTCACTACAAACCTTTCTAATCATAGCATTTGGTGCCACAGAAATCATTATATTTTATATTATATTTGAAGCTACACTTATCCCAACCCTTATTATTATTACCCGCTGAGGAAATCAAGCCGAACGACTTAATGCAGGGACCTACTTTCTATTCTACACCCTAGCAGGGTCACTCCCGCTTTTAGTTGCCCTACTCCTTCTCCAACAATCAACAGGGTCACTATCAATATTAGTACTCCAATATTCACAACCCCTCCAACTCAGCTCTTGAGGCCACATAATCTGATGAGCTGGCTGCCTAATCGCATTTTTAGTTAAAATACCATTATATGGGGTCCACCTATGACTGCCAAAAGCACATGTAGAAGCCCCTGTGGCCGGGTCAATAGTGCTAGCGGCAGTTCTACTGAAACTTGGGGGATACGGGATAATGCGCATAATAGTAACACTAGACCCCCTGTCAAAAGAACTAGCCTACCCGTTTATTATTTTAGCCCTTTGAGGAGTTATTATGGCCGGATCAATTTGCCTTCGACAAACAGACCTAAAATCATTAATTGCCTACTCATCTGTTAGTCATATAGGACTAGTAGCAGGAGGAATTCTAATTCAAACCACATGAGGATTTTCAGGAGCAATTATTTTAATAATTGCTCACGGACTAGCATCCTCGGCACTATTTTGCTTAGCCAACACAGCATATGAACGAACCCACAGCCGAACAATGATCCTCGCCCGAGGATTACAAATGATTTTTCCGCTAGCCGCAGTGTGATGATTCGCCGCCAATCTGGCCAACTTAGCACTTCCCCCACTACCTAACCTAATAGGAGAACTAATAATTATTACAACACTATTCAACTGATCCCCATGGACAATTCTACTTACTGGACTAGGAACATTAATTACAGCTGGCTATTCCCTATATATATTTCTTATATCACAACGAGGCCCAACACCCAACCACATTATAGGACTTCAACCCTTCCACACCCGAGAACACCTACTAATAACCCTGCATCTAATTCCCGTTGTCCTACTGGTAGCAAAACCAGAGCTCATGTGAGGATGATGTTACTGTAAGTATAGTTTTAACCAAAATATTAGATTGTGATTCTAAAGATAGGAGTTAAAATCTCCTTACTCACCAAGGAAGAATGGAAAATAGTAAGCACTGCTAATTCTTACATCCCATGGTTAAAATCCACGGCTTCCTTGCGCTTTCAAAGGATAACAGCTCATCCGTTGGTCTTAGGAACCAAAAACTCTTGGTGCAAATCCAAGTGAAAGCTAAAATGACATTAATTATACACTCATCACTCCTTCTAATCTTCTTCATTTTAATATATCCACTATTTATTACACTAAATCCTAACCAACAAGGCCTCAACATAGCAAAAACAACTAAAATTGCCGTTAGCTCCGCATTCTTCGTCAGCCTATTGCCTCTTATAATTTTTCTAAACCTAAAAACAGAAGGTATTATTACAAACTGACAATGAATAAATACTCAAACGTTTGACGTCAATATTAGCTTTAAATTTGACCATTACTCCTTAATCTTTGTTCCAATCGCCCTATACGTTACCTGATCAATTCTAGAATTTGCACTATGATATATACACTCTGACCCTAATATTGACCGATTCTTTAAATATTTACTTACATTTTTAGTAGCCATAATCATCTTAGTCACAGCTAATAACATATTTCAATTATTTATTGGCTGAGAAGGGGTGGGAATTATGTCATTCCTATTAATTGGCTGATGACATGGACGAGCAGACGCTAATACAGCAGCTCTACAAGCTGTTATTTATAACCGAGTAGGAGACATCGGACTAATTATAACTATGGCCTGATTTGCAATAAACTTCAACTCTTGAGAAATTCAACAAATCTTTGCCTTATCAAAAAACTTCGACATAACAGTCCCCTTACTGGGACTTGCCTTAGCGGCAACAGGAAAATCAGCCCAGTTTGGCCTCCACCCATGGCTACCATCTGCCATGGAGGGCCCTACACCAGTGTCTGCCCTACTCCACTCAAGCACCATGGTCGTTGCAGGAATCTTCTTACTAATCCGCCTCCATCCTCTTATAGAAAATAATCAGCTAGCTCTAACGATCTGCCTTTGTCTAGGGGCACTAACCTCATTATTTACAGCCACTTGTGCTTTAACCCAAAATGATATCAAAAAAATTGTAGCTTTTTCAACATCAAGTCAGCTTGGATTAATAATAGTTACAATTGGACTAAACCAACCACAACTGGCATTCCTCCACATTTGTACCCACGCCTTCTTCAAGGCCATACTATTCTTATGCTCTGGATCAATCATTCATAGCCTAAACGACGAACAAGATATCCGAAAAATAGGAGGCCTATTTAACATTATACCTGCCACCTCAACTTACTTTATAATTGGCAACCTTGCCCTAACAGGAACCCCATTTTTAGCAGGGTTCTTCTCAAAAGATGCAATTATTGAAGCCCTAGCCACCTCTTATCTAAACGCCTGAGCCCTAACCCTAACACTAATCGCCACATCATTCACCGCAGTATACAGCTTCCGATTAGTATACTTCGTAATTATAGGAACCCCCCGATTTTCACCGTTATCCCCAATTAATGAAAACAACCCGCTAGTAATTAACTCCATTAAACGACTTGCCTGAGGAAGCATTATTGCAGGACTCATCATTACACAAAACTTCCTACCAACAAAAACACCAATCATAACAATGCCAACCACCCTAAAAATAGCAGCCCTTGCAGTAACAATTGTAGGCCTACTTGTAGCCGCAGAACTAGCTAACATAACAAGCAAACAAGTAAAAATTACCCCAATAATTCCCACACACCACTTCTCAAATATACTAGGATTCTTTCCAACAGCCGTTCACCGCCTCCTTCCAAAACTTAAACTTACCATAGGACAGTCCGCCGCCACCCAACTTGACAAAACATGACTCGAAGCCGTAGGGCCAAAAGGCCTAGCATTAATACAAATAACCACAGCAAAAACTATAAATGATGTTACACGAGGAATAATCAAAACATACCTGACCATCTTCCTCCTAACCCTAATCTTGGCCACCGTCCCCATTTTCTTTTAAACCGCACGAAGAGCCCCACGACTTAAACCACGAGTAAGTTCTAAAACAACAAGCAAAGTTAAAAGCAGTACCCAGGCACAAATAACCAATATACCCCCACCAGACGAATATATTATTGACACCCCACTAACATCCCCACGCAATATAGAAAACTCCTTTAATTCGTCCACAACCACCCATGAGCCTTCATATCAGCCCCCTCAGAAAAATCCCGCCACTAAACTAACCCCTAATAAGTAAACTAAAACATACCCTAGCACAGAACGACTGCCCCAAGCCTCTGGAAAAGGTTCAGCAGCCAAAGCTGCCGAATAGGCAAAAACCACAAGTATTCCACCTAAATAAATTAAAAAAAGAACTAATGATAAAAAAGAACCTCCATGCCCAACCAAAATCCCACACCCAACCCCAGCTGCAACCACTAAACCAAAAGCAGCAAAATAAGGCGTAGGGTTAGAAGCAACAGCAACTAAGCCTACGACCAAAGCTATTAGTAATAAAAACATAAAATAGGTCATAATTCTTGCTCAGACTTTAACCGAGACCAATGACTTGAAGAACCATCGTTGTTATTCAACTACAAAAACCATTAATGGCAAGCCTACGAAAAACACACCCCCTTATTAAAATTGCTAACAGCGCACTAGTTGACCTACCAACACCATCTAATATCTCAGCATGATGAAATTTTGGATCTTTACTAGGACTATGCCTAATTACCCAAATCCTAACTGGCCTATTCCTAGCTATACACTATACCTCCGACATTTCAACTGCATTCTCATCAGTAGTCCACATCTGTCGAGATGTCAACTACGGCTGACTAATCCGAAATATCCACGCTAACGGGGCATCATTCTTCTTCATCTGCATTTACATACATATTGCCCGAGGCCTATATTATGGGTCGTACCTCTATAAAGAAACCTGAAACATCGGCGTAATTCTTCTACTGCTAGTTATAATGACAGCCTTTGTCGGCTATGTTCTACCATGAGGGCAAATATCTTTTTGGGGTGCTACAGTAATTACAAATCTTCTGTCTGCCGTGCCATATATAGGTGACATACTAGTCCAATGAATTTGAGGCGGATTTTCAGTAGACAACGCAACACTAACACGATTCTTCGCATTTCACTTCCTATTACCATTTATTGTTACCGCCGCAACTATTCTCCACCTACTATTTTTACACGAAACAGGATCAAACAACCCAGTTGGATTAAACTCAGACGCAGACAAAATCTCTTTCCACCCATATTTTACGTATAAAGACCTCCTAGGATTCGTAATTATACTACTAGCTTTAATATTACTAGCATTATTCTCCCCCAATCTTCTGGGGGATCCAGAAAACTTCACCCCCGCCAACCCCCTAGTTACCCCTCCCCATATTAAACCAGAATGATACTTCTTATTTGCCTACGCCATCCTACGATCGATCCCAAATAAACTTGGAGGTGTTCTCGCACTACTATTCTCTATTCTAGTATTAATAGTTGTACCCCTATTACACACCTCAAAACAACGAGGATTAACATTTCGCCCAATCACCCAATTCTTATTTTGAACCTTAGCAGCAGATATGGTTGTTTTAACATGAATCGGAGGCATGCCCGTAGAACACCCATTTATTATTATTGGACAAATCGCATCCGTACTTTACTTCGCATTATTTCTCATTCTCATACCACTAGCAGGATGATTAGAAAATAAAGCACTACAATGAGCTTGCCCTAGTAGCTTAGTCTAAAAGCATCGGTCTTGTAATCCGAAGATCGGAGGTTAAATCCCCCCCTAGTGCCCAGAAAAAAGAGACTTTAACTCTCGCCCCTGGCTCCCAAAGCCAGAATTCTAAACTAAACTATTTTCTGGGGGTAACCACCCCCTTATGATGTAATACATGCTATGCATGGTATTACATTGATGTGTTAGTACATATATGCATTATCACCAAATCACTATCTTAACCATAAAGCAAGTACTAAATGTCAAGGTATACATAAAGCATGATTATTAAAATTCAGAAATAATACTATTTTAACTTGGGTAATATATTAATCCCTAAAAATTTGACCTCAAATTTTTCCTTGAAGTATACAGCTAAAATCGTATTCGAAAATATTAATGTAGTAAGAGACCACCAACTGGTAGTATAAAGGCATATCATGCATGATAGAATCAGGGACAATAACTGTGGGGGTAACACAATATGAACTATTACTGGCATCTGGTTCCTATTTCAGGTATATAACTGTAATAATTCCGCTATCGGATAATTATACTGGCATTTGATTAATGGTGTAGTACATATGTCTCGTTACCCACCATGCCTAGCGTTCTCTTATATGCATAACGTTCTCCTTTTTTTTCCTCTTCATTTGCATTTCAGAGTGCAGGCTCAAATGTGAATTAAGGTTGAACATATTCCTTGTATGTGATAATATATATTAATTATTATAAGACATAATTTAGGAATTACATATTATTATTTCAAGTGCATAACATATACATTACTTCTTCAACTTATCCTTATATATCCCCCCTTTTTGGTTTTTGATCGACAAACCCCCCTACCCCCCTACGCCCGGCGAATCCTGTTATTCTTGTCAAACCCCAAAAGCAAGAAAGACTCAAGAACGTATTAGCCAGCGAGTTGTGGTGAAAATTGGCATCCCATTATATATATATATATATATATATATGCACCAATTTTTATTATACAACTTTTCGTCGGCCTAACAACCCCTGCTAAAAATTTTACAAAATAACCCGGCACTAAATATTCTAACATTATTAAGC